GAACAAAGAATTTCTTTGTACATAATAGAAAAACTATATGACGAAGATCTTTATAATACTTGGATTTATACTAATGAAAAAAAAAAGTGCAATTTTAACAATGAATTGAGAAGCCGAATCCAAATTATAGAAAAAAACGAGGAATCCCCTAGTCTGGATATGCTTGAAAAAAGAACCATATTATGCGATGATGAAAAAAGAACAGAATGCTTGCCAAAAGCATATGATCCTTTTTTCAACGGACCATATCGAGGAACGAGAAAAAAATTAGATTCACGTGCAATCATGAATACTTATACAGATACAGAAGATTTAGTAGAATTTTTTTTTATCAATAAGATTCATGATCTAATTCTTAATGATTCTGTAGAACTCCACCGTCAATCATTCTTGAATTCTACAGAAGAAAAAGGAATTGATTCAGAAAGTCAAGCAAAATATTTGCAATTTGTATTTGATGTAATTACAACACATACAAAAGATCAAAAAAAAATGAAAAATCAATCTATTGGAATTAGAATAGAAGAAATCAGTAAAAAGGTTTCTCGATGGTCATACAAATTAACCGATAATTTGGAAGAAGAAGAAGAAGAAGAATTGGAGGAAGAAGATCATGAGATTCATTCAAGAAGGGCCAAACGTGTGATAATTTATCACGATAATGATCAGAATATCAATTCTATTTCTAGTATTCAGAATCCTAGTAACAATGATCAAAATGATGATCAAACGGAAGAGGTGGCTGTTATACGTTACTTACAACAATCGGATTTTCGTCGCAATCTAATCAAAGGATCCATGCGCGCTCAAAGACGTAAAACAGTTATTTGGGACCTCTTTCAAGGAAATGTACATTCCCCGCTTTTTTTGGATCGTCTAGGCAAAACATCTTTTTTTTCGTCTTTTGATAGCAACAAAATGAAGAATCTCATTTTTCAAAATTGGATGGGCAGAGAACAAGAATCAGAATTAAGAATCTCAAATAAAGATACAAAAGAAGAAAACGAGAAAGAGGAAAAAAAATATAAAAATGAACAGATAGAGGTATCAGAAGTTTTGGAGAACCTTCTACTTACTCAAGTAATAAGAGGTTTGATATTAGTAACCCAATCTTTTCTTAGAAAATACATTATATTGCCTTCATTAATAATAGCCAAAAACCTTTTCCGTATGTTATTCTTTCAATCTACCGAGTGGGACGAGGATTTTCAGGAATGGTATAGAGAAATTCATATTAAATGCACCTATAATGGTGTTCAATTCTCAGAAACAGAATTTCCCCAAGATTGGTTAATAAACGGTATTCAGATAAAGATTCTATATCCTTTCTGTCTAAAACCTTGGAGAAAATCTAAGGCACGATCTAATCATAGAGATCTAATGAAAAAAAAAGAGAAACAAAAAAATTTTTGTTTTTTAACAGTCTGGGGAATGGAAGCGGAGCTTCCCTTTGGTTCTCCCCGAAAACGACCTTCTTTTTTTGAACCTATTTATAAAGAACTCCAAAAAAGAAAAAAAAAGGTGAAAAATCAATTTTTACAAGTTCTAAAAATTTTCAATAAAAAAAGAAAACCCTTTCTAAGAGTTAGAAAAGAAAAAACAAAAGGGGGCATCAAAATAGTTCGAGTTATCAAGCTAATAATGAAAAAACTGGAGAAAGTAAATCCAATTTTCTTATTTGAATTGAGGAAAGAAAAAGTATATGAACCGAACGAAAACAAAAAAGATTTAAAAAGGGATAATAAGATTCTTCGCGAATCGTCCGTTCTAATTCGAACGATGAATTGGTTAAATTCTTCATTAATAGAAAGAAGAATGAAAGATCTTTCTGATAAGACAATCAAAATAAGGAATCAAATTGAACGAACTGCAAAAGACAAGAAAAAAAAAGAAATAGTTCTAATTTATGATAATAAAAGATCGGGATCACAGAAACATATTTGGAAAATATTAAAAAGGAAAAATATCCGATTAATGCGTAAATCACACTACTTTATCAAATCATTCATTGAAAAAATATACATAGATATTTTGCTATGTACCATTACCATTTCTAAGATCAATGCACAAATTTTCTTTGAATCAACAAAAAAGATCTTTAATAAATCCATTTACAACTTTAATAAATCCATTTACAACAATGAAATAAATAAAGAACAAGAAGGAATTGATGAAACAAATCAAAATACAATGAATTTTGTTTTGACTCTAAAAAAATCGTTTTCAAATACTGATAATACTGAGAATAGCAATCAAAATCCCAATACTTATTGGAACTTATCTTCTCTGTCCCAAGCATATGTATTTTACAAAATATCACAAAACCAATTACTTAATAAGTATCAATTGAGGCCTGTGCTTCAATATCAAGGGAGCTCTCCTTTTTTTAAGGATAATCTCGAAGACTATTGTATGATACACGGAATCTTGAATTCCAAATCAAGACATAAGAAAATTCATACATATGTAATGAACGAATGGAAAAACTGGTTAAAAGGTCATTATCAATACGATTTATCTCAAAAAAAGAGTTCTCGATTAGTACCTAAAGAATGGCGAAATAGAATAAATCAACGTCGTATGATTCAAAACAAGGAAAAGGAATCAATCAAATTGGGTTTATATAAAAAATACCAATTCATTGATTCCATGAAAAAAAATGACTATGCAGCGAATTCATTTATGAGTCAAAAAGAAAAATGGAAAAAACATTACAGATATGATCTTTTATCATATAAATACATAAGCCTCCCTAATTTATACATTTCTGGATCAACATTAGAAAGAAACGGGGCCCAAGAAATTCCATATCATTTCAATACATCGAAACCTGAATCATTTTATGTATTGGTAAGTATACCTAGTAATGATTATATAGAAAAAGGATATCTTATTGATAGGAATACAAATTTGGATAGAAAATATTTTGATTGTAGAATTCTTCATCTTTGTTTTAGAAAAAATATTGAGATCTGGGCCAATGCACATATTGGCATCAAGATTCAGAAAAATACTAAGACTGAAATTAATAATTTAAAAAAAATGGAAAAAAAAGATCTTTTTTATCCTACAATTCATCAAGAGATCAAACCATGCAATTTCTTTTTTGATTGCATGGGAATGAATAAAGAAAGGTTATATGATACCGCATCAAATCATGATACTATATCCAATCTAGAAACTTGGTTCTTCCCAGAATTTGTGCTACTTTTTGATGTATATAAGATTCAACCTTGGATCATCCCAATCAAATCACTCTTTTTTCATTTTTCTATAAATGAAAAAAGTAAAAACATTAACATAAATCCAAAGAAATCATCTAAGAAAAAAAAAGATCTTGAATTAGGAAATTCCAAGCAGGAAGAAAACGAACAACAGGTCCAAGGAAATCTTGTATCGAATCTACTAAAACAAAAAAAGAAAAAAGCTGTTGAAGAAGATTACGCAAGATTAGAAATGAAAAAGGGTATTAAAAAAAAACAATATAATAGCAAGAATGAAATGGAACTAGATTTCTTTTTGAAAAAATATTTACTTTTTCAACTAAGATGGTCTGATCACTTGAGTAGAAAAATAATGAAAAATGTCAGGATATATTGTCTCTTACTTAAACTGATAAATCCAAACGATGTTGCTATATCTTCGATTCAAAGAAATGAAATAAATCTAGATGAAATGCTAATTCAAAAGGACCTAGTTCTTGCAGAATTGATAAGAAAGGGAATATTTATTATTGAACCAATTTGTCTATCTATACGAAGGGACGGAAAATCTATTATATATCAAACTATGGATATTTCATTGGTCGATAAGAAGAGGTACCAAACAAATGAAAAATACACAAAAAAAAGATATATTGAGAAAGGGGGGTTTGAAAAATCCATTGCAGGACGCAGCAACATATTTTTGAGTGGAGACAAAAATCATTATGATTTACTTGTTCCTGAAAATATTCTATCTCCCAGACGTCGTAGAGAATTTCGAATTCGAATTTGTTTCAATTCCCGGAATTTAAATGTTGTGGATAGAAATCCAAGATTTTGCAATGAAAACAAAATAAGAAACTGTGGACAATTTTTGGATGAGGACAAACATATTAATACAGATAGAAAAAATTTCATGAAATTCAAATTGTTTCTTTGGCCCAATTATCGATTAGAAGATGTAGCTTGTATGAATCGCTATTGGTTTGATACCAATAACAGCAGTCGTTTCAGTATGTCAAGAATACATATGTATTCACAATTCAGAATGAATTCAATTCCAATGAAAAATGAAAAAATTTATAGTAGATTTCCTACATATCGTGTAACATATTTGGTAGATGAAAGCCAAAATATATACACTGTATAACATTCTAATACATGATGCTGATTTCATAGTGTATAAAATTTCACTAGGAAGAGCGGAATCCTTTTAAGTAAAAATAAATTGTTCTCTTTCGTGAATACATATATGTTTTGTATATTTAATCCAAATATACAAAACATAAACCACATAAAGAAAAAACAAAGTAGTATATGAATGAAATCCAATTTTGATGTATACTAGATGAAAATAACTGGCATAATAAATATTATTATTTTTCCTGATCGGTAAAATTCACAGAAAAGAAAGATAGAAATCTTAATTTATGGTCAAAAATTCATTCATCTCAGTTATTACACAAGAAGAAAAAGAAGAAAATAGTGGGTCTGTTGAATTTCAAGTATTCCATTTCACCAGTAAGATACGGAGACTTACTTCACATTTAGAATTGCACAAAAGAGATTTTTTATCGCAAAGGGGTCTACGAAGAATTCTGGGAAAACGTCAACGATTATTGACTTATTTGTCAAATAAAAACAAAGTCCGTTATAAGAAATTAATGGATCAGTTAGATATTCGGGAACCAAAAACTCGTTAATTAAATTTGAATTTCTTATTTGAGTTTCTTATTATTTTCTTATTATTATCCTTGTTCTTTTTTATTTTTCATTTTAAGAAATTCATGAAATAATGGATTAAGGAAAAAAAATATGACTGTACCGGCTACAAGAAAAAATTTCATAATAGTCAATATGGGTCCTCACCACCCATCAATGCATGGTGTTCTTCGGCTAATCGTTACTCTGGATGGTGAAGATGTTATTGACTGTGAACCTATATTGGGCTATTTACACAGAGGGATGGAAAAAATAGCGGAGAACCGAACAATTATACAATATTTGCCTTATGTAACACGTTGGGATTATTTAGCTACTATGTTCGCAGAAGCAATAACAGTAAATGCACCAGAACGATTGGAAAGTGTTCAAGTGCCTAAAAGGGCCAGTTATATCAGAGTTATTATGCTGGAGCTGAGCCGTATAGCCTCCCATTTGTTATGGCTTGGCCCTTTTATGGCCGATATCGGTGCACAGACTCCCTTTTTCTATATTTTAAGAGAGAGGGAATTAATATATGATCTATTCGAAGCCGCCACAGGTATGCGGATGATGCATAATTATTTCCGCATCGGAGGAGTAGCTGCGGATTTACCTTATGGCTGGATAGATAAATGTTTTGATTTCTGTGATTATTTTTTAACAGAAGTTGTTGAGTATCAAAAACTCATTACGCGAAATCCCATTTTTTTGGAACGAGTTGAAGGAGTGGGCATTATTGGTGGGGAGGAGACAATAAATTGGGGTTTATCAGGACCAATGTTACGAGCTTCTGGGATCCAATGGGATCTTCGTAAAGTTGATCGTTATGAGTGTTACAATAAATTTGATTGGGAAGTCAAATGGCAAAAAGAAGGCGATACATTAGCTCGTTATTTAGTAAGAATCGGTGAAATGCAAGAATCCATAAAAATCATTCAACAGGCTCTAGAAGGAATTCCTGGAGGACCTTATGAGAATTTAGAAAACCGACGTTTTCATAGGACAAAGAATTCCGAATGGAATAATTTTGAATATAGATTTATTACTAAAAAACTTTCACCCAATTTTGAATTGTTAAAACAAGAACTTTATGTAAGGGTAGAGGCCCCAAAAGGAGAATTAGGAATTTATTTAATAGGGGATAGTAGCGTTTTCCCCTGGAGATGGAAAATTCGTCCACCCGGTTTCATCAATTTGCAAATTCTTCCCCAGCTAGTTAAAAGAATGAAATTGGCTGATATCATGACGATACTAGGTAGTATAGATATCATTATGGGAGAAGTTGATCGTTGAAATGATAATTGATACGACAGAAGTACAAACTATTAATTCTTTTTCTAGATTAGAATCCTTAAAAGAAGTCTATGGACTCATATGGATTTTTATCCCCATTTTAACCCTTGTCTTAGGAATCACAATGGGGGTTTTAGTCATTGTGTGGTTAGAAAGAAAAATATCTGCAGCAATACAACAACGTATTGGACCTGAATATGCCGGCCCATTAGGAATTCTTCAAGCTTTAGCGGATGGGACCAAACTCCTTTTGAAGGAGGATCTTCTTCCATCTAGAGGTAATATTCGTTTATTTAGGGTCGGACCTTCTATAGGGTTTATATCAATTCTACTAAGTTATTTAGTAATTCCTTTTGGATATCACCTTGTTTTAGCGGATCTCAGTATAGGTGTTTTTTTATGGATTTCCTTTTCAAGTATTGTCCCCATTGGTCTTCTTATGTCAGGATATGGATCAAATAATAAGTATTCCTTTTCAGGCGGTCTACGAGCTGCAGCTCAATCGATTAGTTATGAAATACCATTAACTCTATGTGTGTTAGCAATATCTCTACGTGCGATTCGTTGGAACATGAACTTTTTTTTTATCTCTTTTCTAGAAAAGAGAAAAGAAATGAATTTAAATTTCAATACAATACAATATAAATATAATTCAATATGTAAATATGAATATGAAATAAAAGAAGAAAAAAAAGATCTTTTTTTCTTCTATTAATTTCTTTATTGAATTTAGAAACTTTATACTTACTTTATAAAGTATAAAGTAAGTGAAGATAAAGAAATTGAATGTCTTGAATGAATATCTTCATCTTTTTTATTAAACATTTCAGTTCGATGAATTAAACCAGATAGTTATATGAGTGAAACAAAACTGCTCCTCAATTTGCAGTAAAACAATAAGAATCTCATTCCCTAGGTACAAGAAGAAAATTGAAGTAAACATAAGTTGTTTACCCCAAGATTGAGATTATTTTATTAGTCGTCATATCTTGAAGCGGATGCAAAAGATCAACTGTATTTATTACTATACTGGGGATCAATCAAAAAGAAGTGGGCAGTTAGGAACACCAAAGTACGCAAAGGATGAGTAATAGAAATAATGTAAGGTATCAAAAAAAGGTATTTTCGCATAAAACTTTGCATAAAACGAATCATAATAAGGGCTTGAAGTTGGTAGAAACGATCAAGTAGTACTTCCCCACGATTCCGATCTAGAGTATGCTACTATTCACTTATTAAATAAATGACTATCAAGAACGAATTAATCCTTTATTTTCTTTTTTTTAGTTTTCAAAAAGAAGAACAGGAACAAAACAAATAGAATGCAATACAATAATAGAATAAAAAAGAATAAAACGGGAATAATAAGAAAATATTTCTTTCTTCATACATATGCATATGGGAATTCTTATCATGATTCATTAACTAATGCCAATTCTTTATATTTATGAATATAACGAGTATTTGATTGAAGGATTAAGTTATTGCTGAACAAAGATAAATTTTGATGATTTTCATTATCATATCATTATAAGGGATGAGATCAATTCGGAAGTGCTTTTTCTTATTATAGCAGACAGAATCTTATTGGTCGAATTGAGGACTCTCCAACCTCCAATTTATCTTTACATTGTATTTACCTAGGGTCCAAGGAGAGCAATAATACTGAACCAGTCCTTACCTTACATTTCTTTGTGGCCATAGAGGAGCCGTATGAAGCTTAGGTTTCATGTACGGTTTTGGAATAGCGATGGGAGCAGTGATGTTATCATCGACTATAATTATCTAACAGTTCAAGTACAGTTGATATAATTGAGGCACAGTCCAAATATGGTTTTGGGGGATGGAATCTGTGGCGTCAGCCCATAGGATTTCTAGTTTTCCTAATGTCTTCTCTAGCAGAATGTGAAAGATTACCCTTTGATTTACCAGAAGCAGAAGAGGAATTAGTAGCAGGTTATCAAACCGAATATTCAGGTATAAAATACGGGTTCTTTTATCTTGCTTCTTACCTAAATCTATTAGTTTCTTCATTATTTGTAACAGTTCTTTACTTAGGTGGGTGGAATTTTTCTATTCCGTACATATCTCTTACTGAACTCTTTGGAATAAATAAAATGTTTAGAGTCTTTGTAATAGCAATTAGTATCTTTATTACATTAGCTAAAGCTTATTTGTTTCTGTTCATTCCTATCACAACAAGATGGACTTTACCTAGGATGAGAATGGATCAATTATTAAATCTTGGATGGAAATTTCTTTTACCTATTTCTCTAGGTAATCTATTATTGACAACCTCTTTTCAACTCGTTTCACTATAAACTATAAATAAAAATAAGAAATTAAGAGAAAACAATAATGAATATTCTATATTCATAACTTATATCAACCAAGAGAAAGAAACATAAATTTTATTCATGGATATCTATAATATGTTACCTATGGTTACTGGGTTCATGAATTATGGCAAACAAACAATACGAGCCGCAAGGTACATTGGACAAAGTTTCATAATTACCTTATCCCATACAAATCGTTTACCTGTAACTATTCAATATCCTTATGAAAAATCAATCACATCAGAGCGTTTTCGTGGTCGAATCCACTTTGAATTTGATAAATGTATTGCTTGTGAAGTATGTGTTCGCGTATGTCCAATAGACCTTCCCATTGTTGATTGGAAATTTGAAAAAGATATTAAGAAAAAACAATTGCTTCATTATAGTATTGATTTTGGTGTCTGTATATTTTGCGGTAACTGTGTCGAGTATTGTCCAACAAACTGTTTATCGATGACTGAAGAATATGAGCTTTCCACTTATGATCGTCACGAATTGAATTATAATCAAATTTCTTTAGGTCGGTTACCCATTTCAATAATTGGAGATTACACAATTCAAACAGTTATGGATTCAACAAATAAAATGAAAAAATAAAAACCCCTTGCTTGGTTCAAGAACGATTACCAATTACTAAGATTTGGTTTGGAATAAAGTAGGATTAGTCAAATAACTTTATTTTATCTATCTAATGAATGATATTCATTTTTTTTTCATTCAATTAGTAAGGTATCATATAAAAGAATAGTTCCTTTCCTGGACCCTTAGTAAGGTCATGAAATATTTCGACTTATTTATTTATCTTTTAGTTCATAATGGATTTACCTGGACCAATACATGATATTCTTGTAGTATTTCTGGGATCAGTTCTTATATTAGGAGGTCTGGGAGTAGTATTACTTACCAATCCCATTGATTCTGCCTTTTCATTGGGATTGGTTCTTGTTTGTATATCCTTATTCTATATTTCATTGAATTCCTATTTTGTAGCTGCCGCACAGTTCCTTATTTATGTGGGAGCCATAAATGTCTTAATCATATTTGCTGTGATGTTCATGAACGGTTCGGAATATTCCAATGATTCCTATTTGTGGACCATTGGAGATAGGATCACTTCACTGGTTTGTACAAGTATTTTTTTTTCATTAATGACTACTATCCCAGATACGTCATGGTACGGGATTTTTCGGACTACAAGATCAAATCAGATTATAGAACAGGACTTAATGAGTAACGTTCAACAAATTGGGATTCATTTATCCACAGATTTTTATCTTCCTTTTGAACTCATTTCTATAATTCTTTTAGTTTCTTTGATAGGTGCAATTACTATGGCTCGTCAATAATCTAATATAATAAGAAATAAGAACTTCCTTTTTTAGAATTAAAGAATGAAAATGGATTTAATCTATTTTATTTCAATCTACTGTGAATATCTTCTTTTGTTCTGTAATTCTTCTATTCTACTAGTCAACTGAATCGGTTTAATTTTTGTTCATATTGAAATGAATCGAGATAGATGAGGAATTTATCAATGATGTTAGAGCATGTACTTTTTATAAGTGTTTATTTATTTTCTATCGGTATCTACGGACTTATCACAAGCCGAAGTATGGTTAGAGCACTTATGTGTCTTGAGCTTATACTGAATTCGGTGAATATAAATCTCGTCACATTTTCCGATATATTTGATAGTCGGCAATTAAAAGGAGAAATTTTCTCAATCTTTGTTATAGCCATTGCGGCTGCTGAAGCAGCTATTGGGCTAGCTATTGTTTCGTCGATCCATCGTAACAGAAAATCAACTCGTATCAATCAATCGAATTTACTGAATAATTAGTCATAATTCTTATATTTTCACATAGAAATCAAAACATAAGACTTTTAGAATATTCTAAATAGAATCTAATAGATTGAGAATAATAAGATAATATAATTAGAATTCAATAGAATATAATATTCTATTATTTTCTTATTTATTTTCTTTCTTCTTTTTTTCATATAGATTTATGATTTAGAGTTAATAACCTATTCTATCACTAACCTAATAACAAACGTATTCATCTGATATATAAGATATCATCATATCCTTAATTATATTTCGATTTCTATATACTAGAATACTAGAATCTTTCTATATTTAGATTAATCTATTTATTATTTATATGTATATATGTATATGAATATATATATTAGTATAGCACATTATAAATAGTACATTATATGAAAATGAATTCTAAATTAGAAAATTAGAATTAGTTAGAATTAGACTATTTTAGATTATTTCTATTTGATTTATAGAATGAAAATTCATATTTTCTATATGAATAGGATTACTTAGAATTCCTAGAATTCTACTAAATTCTCAATTTCGATTTTAAATTCTAGGAAATTGAATCGAAATTGAATTAAATTAAGACAAAAATATAGAAATTATCTAAATTAAATAAAAATTAAGATCTTATATATATATATATTAATATTAATAGAAATATAAGAATATAGTTATAGTCAAATTAACATGAATTGAATTCGTAAACTCATATTTCATGGTTATTTAAATGGAAATCAAAGTATCTTGGCCCTTTCTCATAAACAGATTATAAAATCTATTGATTCTTCAAATTTTGATAAATCATTGATTCGTCTGGTGTCTACAATAGAAAATAGATTATTTATTTCATTTTATGATTTTATTTTACCAGATCGAAAATCTTTTGTGTTCAAAACTGGAATTTATAGACCCAATGTCACATTCAGTAAAGATTTATGATACATGTATAGGATGTACCCAATGTGTTCGAGCTTGCCCCACGGATGTATTGGAAATGATACCTTGGGACGGATGTAAAGCTAAGCAAATTGCTTCTGCGCCAAGAACCGAGGATTGTGTAGGTTGTAAGAGATGTGAATCCGCTTGTCCAACGGATTTTTTGAGTGTCCGTGTTTATTTATGGCATGAAACAACTCGCAGCATGGGTCTTTCTTATTGATATGTGACAAAAAACTCCACTTGAATCGTTTGATTCCTCTTTACCGATAAAAGCCCGTACTCGAGAAAAGAAAATATATTATTCTTCTCCCGAGCACGGGGTTTTCTGGTCTAATTTTATCTTGTCTTTATCACGAGTTATTTTCCTTGGTTAACAATACTTCTTGTTTTGCCCATATTTGCGGGTTCTTCGATTGTCTTTTTTCCTCATAGGGGAAATAAGGTGTATAGGTGGTATACTCTATGTATATGTATCCTAGAGCTCCTTCTAATGACCTATGTATTTTGTTATCATTTCCAATTGGACGATCCATTAACCCAATTGAAGGAGGATTTTCAATGGATCAATCTTTTTGATTTTCACTGGAGACTGGGAACCGATGGACTTTCCATAGGACCCATTTTACTGACAGGATTTATCACTACTTTAGCTACTTTAGCAGCTTGGCCAGTTACTCGAAATCCGCGATTTTTCTATTTCTTGATGTTAGCAATGTATAGTGGCCAAATAGGATCATTTTCTTCTCGAGACCTTTTACTTTTTTTCATCATGTGGGAATTAGAATTAATTCCTGTTTACTTACTTTTATCCATGTGGGGAGGAAAAAAACGCCTGTACTCGGCTACAAAGTTTATTTTGTGCACTGCCGGAGGTTCCATTTTTCTCTTAATAGGAGTTCTAGGTATGGGTTTATATGGTTCCAATGAACCAACATTAGATTTAGAAAAATTAGCTAATCAATCGTATCCTGCAGCATTGGAAATAATACTCTATTTTGGTTTTCTTATTGCTTATGCTGTCAAATCGCCGATGATACCCCTACATACATGGTTACCAGATACCCACGGGGAAGCACATTACAGTACATGTATGCTTTTAGCTGGAATCTTATTAAAGATGGGAGCATATGGATTGATTCGGATTAATATGGAATTATTAGCTAACGCTCATTCTAGATTATCTCCCTGGTTGGTGATAGTAGGAATAATACAAATCATTTATGCAGCTTCAACCTCTCTCGGTCAACGCAATTTAAAAAAACGTATTGCCTATTCTTCCGTATCTCACATGGGTTTCATAATTATAGGAATTGGTTCTCTAACTGGCATGGGACTTAATGGAGCCATTTTACAAATACTCTCTCATGGATTGATTGGTGCTGCACTTTTTTTCTTAGCAGGAACAAGTTGTGATAGAATACGTTTTGTTTATCTCGAAGAGATGGGGGGGATATCTATCCCAATGCCAAAGATATTTACCATGTTTAGTAGTTTCTCGATGGCTTCTCTTGCATTGCCAGGAATGAGTGGTTTTGTTGCAGAATTCTTAGTCTTTTTTGGAATAATTACCAGCCCAAAATATCTTTTCATGCCAAAAATGTTAATTACTTTTGTAATGGCAATTGGAATGATATTAACTCCTATTTTTTTATTATCTATGTTACGTCAGATTTTCTATGGATACAAGCTATTCAATATTCCAAACTCGAATTTGATTGATTCTGGACCACGAGAACTATTTATTTCGATCTGTATCTTTCTACCTGTAATAGGAATTGGTATTTATCCTGATTTTGTTCTCCCGTTATCGGTTGACAAGGTACAAGTTCTATTATCTAATTATTTTTATAGATACTAATTCTTTTTTGAGATTCAATAATAAATGAAAATGAAATAATTTTCATTTATTTGAAAGAAAGTCTTAGAATTCTTTGACTTTCATATTTTCACGATTCTTCGTTGTACAATGGAAAAAAAGGAAGGGTGAATTAGAATTGTAATGAGATACATCTAAAGTTTTTGAGAACCATTTGAATAATTCCTCTATTTAAACGGTTCTCAAAAACTCGCACAAATGTTCATTGTGTATCAGACGATTTTTTTATGTATTCTTCGTGTAGTTTATTTTATTTAATTAGATATTCATTGGAATGAACCATAACTATGGAACCCGATTCCTAATAGATTGATCCCAAAATAGCATATCCAAATTAGGAGAAATCCTATAGAAGCTACAAATGCCGAATTCGTGCCTTGGTCTTGCAATTTTTGATTTGTTCTAGTATGTAAATAAATTGCAAATATGGTCCAAGTAATAAATGCCCAAGTTTCCTTAGGGTCCCAATTCCAATAAGAACCCCATGCTTCATTAGCCCATACTGCTCCAGAAAGAATACCTATGGTTAAAAAGGTAAACCCTAAACTAATGACACGATAACTCCAATAATCCAAACGCTGAATTAATTGATATTTGTAAAAATTTTGAAATGAGAGGAAAGAAGTCTTTTTTAATACACTTCCTTTTTCGTTCAAATATTCCATATCACCAAAGAAAAACGACTTCCTTAAACTGAAAAAATTCTTGTTTTTCAAAAGAGAATCGATTCTCTTTTGAAATGTAATCACTATAAGAGCAACTGATAATAATGATCCGCATAAAAGAGCTGCATAGCTCAATAGCATCATACTGACATGCATCATTAACCACTGAGATTGTAGAGCAGGTACTAATATTGCGGGTTGATGCATTTCAGTTGAAAGACCTGACGTGGCGAAACCTTGAGTAAAAATGGCACTTGGTGCAGTTATTGCGCTTAAATCATTTTTATGATTCTCAAGATACGGAATCATATGAATAATGGATAAACTCCATGAAAGGAAGATTAATGATTCGTATAAATTACTTAAGGGAAAATGTCCCGAAGAAATCCAACGAATAACTAAAAACCCTGTTATAGAGAAAAAAGTAGCTATCATCCCTTTTTCTGACGAATTACGTAATCCTTCGATTTCGTAGACTAATAAGTTCATCAAATGAATCATAATCACAATTGAGATGATCGAAAAGGAAATATGAGTTAATATATGTTCTAAGGTGGCAAATATCATAAAGAAGAGTCCCTTTTAAATAATTGAAATCGGGGAGGGGATTAAATAGAATCTAAAATAATATATTTTAAATATCTTATATTCTATTAGATCTATTGTGTCTATATTCTTAATATTAAATAATATTTATATATTATTTATGCCGCCACTCGGACTCGAACCGAGATGCTCTAGCACTGCTTCCTAAGAGCAGCGTGTCTACCAATTTCACCATGGCGGCTTACCCTAAATAAGAATAGGAAATTCGTGTTGAATTGTCGATATTCAATAGAGTTTAGGAAACAATGAAGAAAGATGCATTTCCATTCATATGGAAATGTTCAATATCAATAATATTGAATTAGTATCTTCGTAAGTTCAGTTTTAATAATCAACTTTTCCGTACTATAAACCTAGCTCTTGTTTATCCAAAACAGTCAAGTTTCGTTCTCAGTCGGAGTCTAAAATTCATCATTTTTTTCTAACGATTTCGAGACCCAACACCTTAGTATAAAGTATAATGAAATATTCAGATTCTTCCTTGTCTATCGTAATTGTGCTTTTCTATTTCGAAAAGCACAATTCATAGGAAATAAAAAAACATCTCACGAATTCAATATCAATCAATATAAATCTCAATAAATAGAATAAAATAAATAAAATAGAAGATAATAGAAATATAGAAAGACTATAAAAAATATAAAAAAATGAGAAAAAAAAAAAAAAAGAAAATACACAATACATTAGTAAAATTGAATCATTTGTCTTCCAATTCAAAAATGGAAATTTGGAAGTTCTTTGAAACATGTCAATTAAGGTTTTTCCAAGACTTTTTTTTGTCGCACAAAAAAACTTTTTGATTGTCCGGTGGAAACAGATTTAGCTAAAGAAAAAGCTTTTACTGCCTCTAAAGATCCTTTTTTTTTCCAAAGATTTCTACGAATATGCTTTTTTGACATAGAAGTACGTTTTTTTGGAACTGCCATTCAAAAGGTAGGTGACTCATTTTTATCGTTGTATGTGAAAGACATATATTGTTCAAAATAAATTACTTTTTATTAGTCATTACCTATACTTAATACTTAATTCCATAAATTTACCTCAAAGATATCATAACATACAAATAGAAGAAAAAAGAATAAAAGAAAAAGAAAATCAATAATAAAAGAAAAAGATTCTAAAACGATTCTATTTTAATAGACAAATAGATTTCGATTTTCTATCTTCATTCTGATATTTACATAATGTAATAATTACATACGTATTGTATATTTATTTTTATTTTTGAAAGGAATATATACAAAAAGAATATACAAAAAAAAAGGAATGTAATTTTAATATTATTTAATATATTTTCATATAGAATATAAGATATAATATAAGAGTCATATATACAATATTACAAATATGAATATTTCATATTAAGAATAGTAATAGAAAATATTTATCTAATTTCTCTAAATAGTAAAATAAAATAGTAAAGTAATAAAGTAAATAGTATAAAAGTAAATAGTATATAAGTATATACTATAATAATGAAGAAAATATATTATGAATAAAAATCTATTTAAAAAGTATACAAAGTATATAGAAATATATAATATAGAATATTCTAGAATAGAAATTACATAATATTACATAATTAGAATATAATGTAAAGGGAAAATCCAATTATTCAAAATCTCATATTTAGAAGTTAATTAATAACTAAGTAAGAAACTTGACTAATTATTTGATAATATTATTTGATATTTGACCAACCAATTGCAACTCTTATTTCAAATATTTGAGAGAACAAAAAGTCATATTTGTATTTTTGTATTTGATCTTTTTAATATTTTTTTTCTTATTGTTTTGTTCTTTTCGAAATAGATCAGAATTGGTGAATCGGAAACAATTATAAGAAAAAAGAACAATTTGTTTTCTTATGGAATATACATATAAATATGCATGGATAATACCCCTTTTTCCGCTCCCAGTTACTATGTCAATAGGATTTGGACTTCTACTTATTCCGACAGCAACAAAAGATCTTCGTCGTATGTGGGCTTTCCTAAGTGTTTTACTACTAAGTATAGCTATGTGGTTTTCGGCCAATCTGTCTATTCAGCAAATAAATGGAAGTTTGACCTATCAATATCTATGGTCTTGGACCATCAATAATGATTTTTTATTAGAGTTCGGACACTTGATCGATCCACTTACTTCTATTATGTCAATACTAATTACTACTGTTGGAATCATGGTTTTTCTTTATAGTGACAATTATATGTCTCACGACCAAGGATATTTGAGATTTTTTGCTCATATGAGTTTTTCCAATGCTTCAATGTTGGGATTAGTTACTAGTTCCAATTTGATACAAATTTATATTTTTTGGGAACTAGTGGGAATGTGTTCGTATTTATTGATAGGCTTTTGGTTCACACGACCCATTGCAGCAAGTGCTTGTCAAAAAGCTTTTGTAACTAATCGTATAGGAGATTTTGGTTTATTATTAGGAACCTTAGGATTTTATTGGATAACTGGTAGCTTCGAATTTCGCGATTTGTTCCAAATAGTGAATACCTTGATTCATAATAATGGGGTCAATTCTTTATTTGCTACTTTATGTGCCTTTTTATTATTTGTCGGTGCAGTTGCTAAATCCGCACAATTCCCCCTTCACGTATGGTTACCTGATGCCATGGAAGGCCCCACTCCTATTTCGGCTCTTATACACGCTGCTACTATGGTAGCAGCAGGGATTTTTCTTGTAGCTCGGCTTCTTCCTCTTTTCATAGTTATACCTTACATAATGAATCTCATTTGTTTAGTAGGTATAATAACAGTACTTTTAGGAGCTACTTTAGCTCTTGCCCAAAGAGACATTAAAAGAAGTTTAGCTTATTCTACAATGTCTCAATTGGGTTATATTATGTTAGCTCTAGGTATAGGTTCTTATCGAGCTGCTTTATTCCATTTGATCACCCATGCCTATTCTAAAGCTTTATTATTTTTGGGATCCGGATCCATTATTCATTCAATGGAACCTATTGTTGGATATTCACCAGAGAAAAGTCAGAATATGGTTCTTATGGGAGGTTTAACAAAATATGTTC